CAAGTAGGCTTACAGAGTTGATCATGATCAAATGCTTTCTGGGTCGTCTCATACCTTGTGTTTGGTGTTTATCTCCCAAATATTTGGAGATTTATACTTTACATAATATATATATATATATATTTACATAGCATAGGGTTTACTTGTTACTAATATAGTCTAGCCTCTGTTGTTCTTTAGATCCCCTGTTTCACTCCGATAGTATTATAGATCAGGTCGATGCATAGGAAATGAACGCATTTGAATACTATTCAAACTATTAATAATAAAAAAAAAATGATAAAACAAAACCCGAATTATATATTCTATTATGCAAAATCACACATTCGACTGGATCTTACGGAGCCTGTTCATGCATGACATGATCCAGGGTTGATCATAGAATAGATTCTCTTCAAACGAACCGGCCTATCCTCTCTCTGTATGTATAGGACTTACTTATACGGTGGTTGGACAAAAGACACATTCGATTATTAATTTCAATGTGGCAGAAACAGACATATACCTGCACGGCCTAATCAATAGTTCAAGTCACACACTCCCATAATCCATTTTTTTTTTTTCGGAGAATTACCTCCAACTAGTGATCTTATGTTAAATAACTAAATACAATATTGTATTGTGGAGTTGAAGGAAAATGTCCAAATACATGGATTATTCTTTTCAACAATCCATACTTGTAGCAATGAAATACTATTCTTCTTCCCCCAAGTGATAAATGATTGATTACAAATATCTATGATATACCCCTTTTCCTATTCTATAAAGGACCAGAAATACCTTGTTTACGTATCATTAGAAAGTGCATTAACATAAATACGGCAGTAAGAAGAGGCAAGACAAAAGTGTGTAAACTATAAAAACGAGTCAGGGTGGATTGTCCCACACTAGCACTTCCGCGTAATAACTCTACCAAAGGTGATCCTATTACAGGAATAGCTTCGGGTACGCCTGTTACAATTTTAACTGCCCAATAACCAATTTGGTCCCGAGGTAAGGAATAACCAGTTACACCAAAAGACGCGGTCAATACAGCCAGAATCACACCTGTAACCCAAGTCAATTCGCGAGGTTTTTTAAACCCACCGGTGAGATACACACGAAATACATGTAGGATCATCATTAGAACCATCATACTTGCCGACCACCGATGAACCGATCGTATTAACCAACCAAAGTTAGCTTCAGTCATTATATATTGAACAGAAGCAAAAGCCTCAGTAACAGTTGGACGATAGTAAAAAGTCATAGCAAACCCAGTAGCTACTTGTACTAAAAAACAAGTAAGCGTAATTCCTCCTAGACAATAAAATATGTTCACATGAGGAGGAACATATTTACTGGTTATATCATCTGCAATCGCCTGAATCTCGAGACGTTCTTCGAACCAATCATAGACTTTATTGAGATAGGTAAACCGCGTGAATTCCCCCTCTAAGAACTGTATATGAGAATTTCATCTCGTACAGCTCAAGCAGACACCCAAATACTGATTGAAAGGGATATATAATAGAATAGAAAGTTTGAAACTTATTAATCCCGGATTTTCTCTTTTCGGAAGATAGGAGGGAATAAAAATCCGAAAGTTCTTCTTTGTGGTGATAATGCCAAAATATCAAGTCGGCTCATTCGTCTTTATGTTGATTGTTACTACAGGCCTCTTGAATATTCTCTTTCCCTATTTTTTTATTGTGTGTAATGTGGCTTTTACTATTTTTTTTATCATTAATAGGAATTTCTCTTGTTAAGACCCTATAGAATCGATTGAAACCCCAGATTCATACTAGAACCACGATGATTCAATAAAACCCCAAAGCTAAGCCCAAAGATTCCTTGAGTAAGAACCACTGGATCATCGCTTATTCAATCAATAGGATAGGTATAATGACTAAAAATACAAAAAAAATTGTCTGTTGATTAAACAAAATAGGCATAAACAGGAGTTTGAAAGAAGAAAAATCTTTCGATTTATAACTTCTAAATTCTGTCTTTGAAAAGAAAATTTTTTTGAATCCGATCGAGAGGTCTGAATATTAAATATGAATCATAGTTCAAATATTTCTTGATTGATATATTTTATATATTCCGTGTTCCAGATACCAGTATGAATATCCGACGAGGTAGAACCATCTCCATCATGATAAGATGACAGACTCATTTTCTGTATTATCAATAGGATCAATTATAACAAGTCACACACTCATATTCCGGAAGTACAGACAGAAAAAAATTCCGCGATTGAACTACCAAAAGGGGGGTTAGAAATAGAATTCGGGACCCGAAAAATTCATTTTGTATTCTATTGAAAGACTAGAACTTCCTGTTCCTGGTTCTTTTTAATTTCATTTTCTTGTGGATTTAATTCATTGAAATTCCATCCAGTAAAACAGAAGAATTGTAAATTTCCAAAATAATACATAGGAATATTGCAAATAAAGCCATTGCAACTCCCATCAAAGGAGTAGTTCCCCATCCGGGAGCTACTTTACCATATTCCGAATTCAATGGTTTCAATAAAGCCCCCACGGTAGTAGGTTTTGGACGAGATCTAGAACTACCCTCAACGGTTTGTGTAGCCATAAATCTGATTGTATTCATTGAGATCTATTGACTTTGTATACCATTCCGGTTATAATAATATAAACGATTGATTGATCCGTATGTGATCTTGAAATTTTATAATAATGGAAATAGCAACCCTAGTCGCCATCTTTATATCTGGTTTACTTGTAAGCTTTACCGGGTACGCTTTATATACCGCTTTTGGGCAACCCTCTCAACAACTAAGAGATCCCTTCGAGGAACACGGAGACTAGTTGAAGTAATGAGCCTTCCAATATCAGAAGGCTCATTACTTCAATTGAGATAATGAAAAATCATTTCACCTTTTTAGTGGGAACTTTAGGAGGTTCCCGAAAAAAGATAGCGAAAAAAATTATCCCGAGAGTCGAGACTAATAGAAATGTATAAACCAATGCTTCCATAGATTCGATTGTGGTTTACAATTATAGCTTCCATACCTGCTTACTTGGGATTATTTTCCCGATAATGATAAAAAGAGTAAAAAAAAGGAGGGGCGGTGATTCAAATTAAGATTTTTCTAGTATCCTATAAAAAAATAGAGGCAAAAAAAAGAAAGCAATGTTGTATTAGACTCCCTGTCTTCTTGTAGTTGGATCTCCAAGTTTTTGGAATGCTCCAAATTCTACTTGAGCATCCAAGTCTGGGTCAATACCAGCAAAAACATCTCTGAACAGGGTTCTAGCCCCATGCCAAATGTGTCCGAAGAAGAAGAGTAGGGCAAAGGAAGCATGTCCAAAAGTAAACCAACCCCTTGGACTACTACGAAAAACGCCATCAGATTTCAACGTAGCACGATCTAATTCGAAAATTTCACCCAATTGAGCACGTCTAGCATATTTTTTCACAGTAGGTGGATCGCTATAACTGACTCCGTTGAGTTCGCCGCCATAAAACTCAACAGTTACGCCTACTTGTTCAACGCTATACTTAGATTCCGCTCTTCTAAAAGGAACGTCAGCTCTAACAATTCCGTCCCCATCTATTAAAACGACTGGAAATGTTTCAAAAAAGGTAGGCATACGACGTACAAAGAGTTCACGCCCTTCTTTATCTCTAAAAATAGGGTGTCCTAACCACCCAACAGCTATTCCATCGCCGTTGTCCATTGAGCCCGCTCTAAATAATCCTCCTTTTGCCGGATTATTGCCAATGTAATCATAAAAAGCCAATTTCTCAGGAATTTTCGACCAAGCTTCTGATAAACTTTGATTTTCGGCTAGCCCAGCACTTACTCTTCGATATATTTCTTGCTGAAAGTATCCCTGATCCCATTGATAACGAGTGGGACCAAATAATTCAATCGGAGTAGTTGCTGAACCATACCACATCGTTCCAGCAACAACAAAAGCTGCAAAAAAGACGGCGGCGATACTACTAGAAAGAACGGTTTCAATATTGCCCATACGTAATCCTTTGTATAGACGTTGAGGCGGACGGACACTAAGGTGGAATAGACCTGCCAATATGCCCAATGTCCCCGCTGCAATATGATGAGAGGCTATTCCTCCTGGAAAAAAGGGATCAAAGCCTTCTACGCCCCATGCTGGACTTACAGATTGTACTTTTCCTGTTAGTCCATAAGGATCGGACACCCATATTCCGGGACCATACAAGCCTGTTACATGAAATGCGCCAAAACCAAAACAAGCCACCCCGGAAAGAAATAAATGAATTCCAAAAATTTTAGGCAAATCCAAAGAAGGTTTTCCTGTACGTTCATCACAAAAAATTTCTAGATCCCAATACACCCAATGCCAAATGGCTGCCAAAAAGCACAAGCCAGAAAACACAATATGCGCTCCGGCCACACCTTCGTAACTCCAAATACCCGGATCCGTTATAGTCCCCCCCGTAATACTCCAACCGCCCCATGAATTGGTTATTCCTAAACGAGTCATAAAAGGTATAACAAACATACCCTGTCTCCACATTGGATCAAGAACGGGGTCAGAGGGATCAAAAACTGCTAATTCATATAGAGCCATCGAACCGGCCCAACCGGCAACCAGAGCTGTATGCATTATATGGACAGAAATTAACCGGCCGGGATCATTCAATACGACGGTATGAACACGATACCAAGGCAAACCCATGGAATTACCCCTTTATCAAAGATAAATGACACTATGTAACTTTATTGCATTGGAAAAGACTATGACTGTGCAATGGACCCCTTTTGTTCAATGGATTATCTCGGAACAAGGGTTAATGTTTGTTCTAGTTTGTTGAAACAATTATGTTATGTTTGCAGGAACAAAGAGAAACAAATCTATTCTATACCCGATAAGTAGCAATACGCAATGGGGAGTTGATACCATCTTCGATCAGTGAATGCTTTCATACTTGTTCATTATTGGAAGGCTATATTCGTAAGAATTTTATTTTTTTTATTCTGTCTTCTTTATTGAAGTTAAATT